TTCTTTCAAGACAAGGGGCGGCCTGATTCGACATTGTTGTTTACTCTGATCCGGTCGAGGTGGTTTTCGTTTACCAGCGCGTAGGTGGTCTAAGTTCCTATGACCGAGTCTTTCTAGCCCCTGTGAACATAAGTTGTTTAATAGTTGGCATGTTGAATCATATCATATAAATAATGGGCTGGTTTAGATCGATCCTAACCTGATGATGATTCAATTACTCGCCTCCCACTTGCCTTGATATTGATACAATCTTTCTCTCTATTACGCTATTTCTCGGTTAATAACATGGTAATTGCCCCTGCCAGTACCGGAAGTGATAATAAAGGTGGGAATGCTGTCACTAGAACGGACCACACAAATAGGGGTGATCTATGCATAGTCATTCCAGGTCCACGCATGTTGGAGATAGTTGTTATAAAATTGATAGAACCTAAAATGGATGAAACACCAGATAGATGAGGACTAGAAATTGCTGAATCAACTGCTCCTCCAGAATGGCTGGTAATACCACTTAAGGGCGGATAGACCGTCCACCCAGTGCCGCTACCCACTTCTACTAAGGCTGGGCTTAATAGGAGCACGAGACTTGGTGGCAACAACCAGAATGAAATATTATTTAATCGTGGAAATGCCATGTCAGGCGCACCTATCAGAATCGGAACAGACCAATTACCAGATCCACCTATCATCGCCGGCATAACCATAAAAAAGATCATTAAAAAAGCGTGAGCCGTTATTAAAACATTATAAAGTTGATGATTCCCACCAAGAATTTGATCGCCGGGTCGTGCTAATTCCATACGAATCAGTACTGAGAAGCATGTGCCCATCACTCCAGCAATGGCACCAAAGATGAAATGAAATATAGAGTCCCTATATCTTTGTGGTTAGTGGAGAACAGCCATCGGACCGGATTTATCGTAAAATTGAGATTCTTTTGTTTCCTTCCTTATCAGAGAAGGGTCCCTCTTAGGGAGCTGGGGCTTCTTTTTTGAAAAAAGGGGGGCTAATACACAGGGAAGAGGCTTACTAGAAAAAAAAGACTAACTAACTACATAGCTACTTACATAACATAAGAGAATTTCATAAAGTCACTCTCTCCAACCTTTTATATATCCGGCTTTATAAAGTAAATATGAGATTTGCGTTGGTTTTTCCAACGAAACTAAGCACTTTTTTTATTTATCATTCGGAAGAGCTCTTTTTGTGGTCTCACTTTACCACCATCTGAAATGCGCGATACTTCGATTGGTGGAAGCCAGTCTATGAAGATTCCCCCTTTTCTTACGTGCAATTCCCCTCTTTCGGTAAGCATCCAGTATCTCATCAAATGAACATTGCTCTAAGCTTGTCCTGTAGATTATACGTCGTTTGAAAGCTGCTTCAAGGGTCCAACGAATAGCTAAGGTTTGTTGACGATCCCTGGCTACAATCCCAGGGACATCATAAATAGTACCTGCTCTTCCTACTCTTTCCACTTCGCATATGGGCTTTATATTCTCTAGGGCGTCAACCATAAGTTTGATTACATCGCGTTCAGTTCGAGCGGGGCGATGAAAAGTTTGATAAACAATAGCACGAACTCTTGTTTTTTTACCTTCTTTCATGCGAAAGTTGACCAACTTCTTGATCAATTGTTTTTGCTCACCATCCAAGTCCCCCATATAGCTTAGAATTTCCGAGCAATTGGAAGCCGCTTTCGATGACGAGGCCGAAGAATTTATATTACGCGATCGTTACTGTCCATCTTTATCAGCCAACTCCCCAGTTTCCAACAGTGACTGTCTCTGATCCCTCTATTTCTTCTGAGCAGCAATAGAAGTATAAAGTAAATTGCCCAATGTTTCCAAATTAGTCCAACTTCGTACCTTTCCGGCATAAACCATATATCTCAGAGAGGTCGTATTTCACCAATCTAAGTTTTGCACAGACTTTCTACATGGGATCGCCTTTGACATCAGTTTGCCACACCTTACTCACAATAGGGTGGAACTCGGGGAGTGGGAGTTCAGTCATGAAGTTGAAAAAGGAAGGATATGCACCCCTGTTCTAACCACACAGGCACTATGATCAGAGAGGCCCTTGGGGGTGAATTCAACTTCAGATTCAGATAAAGGCAGAGAGCCAAAGCACTTACAATTAGCAAGAGCTCTATCCACTTTTCTGGAAATACAAGAGGCCTCATCATCTTTCTTAGACCATGTGACGAAGTGTCCCATATATCTGATGTCCTCAAGTCCTGCACTTTGAAGACATGAAATCATTCATAGCAGAGGACCAAGAATCAGTCCCTCCATTCTTTTTCCAATTTAGGAGTCCTACCTTGGGAGCATCCCGGGCAAGATCTATGGTTTCAGCTGCGGCTAAGCGAACTACCTATTCTATAGAAGTGAATATGAGAGAAAAAGCTCTTCTTTCACATAGTGGGAGGCTGGCCTTCTCTCTTCCCAATTCTCCCAATGAGACCTCTTTCACTCACTTAGTGGATGACCCAGAGGAC